GTTCATGTAGCTTAATACTAAAGCAAAGCACTGAAAATGCTTAGATGAGTTGTTATGACTCCATAAACACTTAAAGGTTTGGTCCCAGCCTTCCTATTAGTTGTTAGCAAAATTACACATGCAAGTATCCGCATTCCTGTGAGAATACCCTCGTAAATCATCCATGATTAAAAGGAGTAGGTATCAAGCACACTCTTATTGAGTAGCTTACAACACCTTGCTTAGCCACACCCCCACGGGTAACAGCAGTGATAAAAATTAAGCAATAAACGAAAGTTTGACTAAGTTATGCTAACATAGGGTTGGTAAATTTCGTGCCAGCCACCGCGGTCATACGATTAACCCAAATTAATAGGCAACGGCGTAAAGCGTGTTAAAGAATGCCTATCACATAAATAAAGGTAAAACTTAACTACGGCTGTAGAAAGCAACAGTTAAAACTAAAATACACTACGAAAGTGACTTTATTATAGCTGATTACACGATAGCTAAGATCCAAACTGGGATTAGATACCCCACTATGCTTAGCCCTAAACTTAGGTATTTAATCTAACAAAAATACCCGTCAGAGAACTACTAGCAATAGCTTAAAACTCAAAGGACTTGGCGGTGCTTTATATCCCTCTAGAGGAGCCTGTTCTGTAATCGATAAACCCCGATAAACCTCACCACCCCTTGCTAATCCAGCTTATATACCGCCATCTTCAGCAAACCCTAAAAAGGTATAATAGTAAGCACAAGTATAGGACATAAAAACGTTAGGTCAAGGTGTAGCTTATGAGGTGGGAAGAAATGGGCTACATTTTCTATTAACTAGAACACTTACGAAAGTTATTATGAAACTAATAACTAAAGGAGGATTTAGTAGTAAGTTAAGAATAGAGTGCTTAACTGAATCAGGCCATGAAGCACGCACACACCGCCCGTCACCCTCTTCAAGTACTTTAGACTACAACTAATCTATAATTACAAGTCACCCAGTATTAGAAGAGATAAGTCGTAACAAGGTAAGCATACTGGAAAGTGTGCTTGGACGAATCAAAGTGTAGCTTAAACAAAGCATCTGGTTTACACCCAGAAGATTTCATTATAAATGACCACTTTGAACTAAAGCTAGCCCAAACAACAACTAAGTTTAGCCAAATATTAAACAACCCTAAACTAAAACATTTATCTACTAAAGTATAGGAGATAGAAATTTTAACCTGGCGCTATAGAGAAAGTACCGTAAGGGAATGAGTGAAAGAAACGATTAAAAGTATAAAATAGCAAAGATTACCCCTTGTACCTTTTGCATAATGATTTAACTAGAAAAACCTTAGCAAAGAGATCTTAAGTTAAACACCCCGAAACCAGACGAGCTATCCATGAACAGCCCAAATAGAGCAAACTCGTCTATGTAGCAAAATAGTGAGAAGATTTATGGATAGAGGTGAAAAGCCTACCGAGCCTGGTGATAGCTGGTTGTCCAGACAAGAATTTTAGTTCAACTTTAAATTTACTACAAAAACACACAATTATATCGTAAATTTAACTGTTAATCTAAAGGGGTACAGCCCTTTAGAATAAGGATACAACCTTAATTAGAGAGTAAAATATACCAATAACCATAGTTGGCCTAAAAGCAGCCATCAATTAAGAAAGCGTTCAAGCTCAACAATAATTTTCTTCTTAATTCAACAATTACCTATTAACTCCTAATTTACCACTGGACCAATCTATTAACTAATAGAAGAAATACTGTTAATATGAGTAACAAGATTTATATCTCCCAGCACAAGCTTATATCAGACCGAATAACAACTGATAATTAACAGCCAAATAAATATAAATTTATATAAACCATTTATTCACCCACTGTTAATCCAACACCGGTGTGCACTAAGGAAAGATTAAAAGAAATAAAAGGAACTCGGCAAACACAAACCCCGCCTGTTTACCAAAAACATCACCTCTAGCATCACTAGTATTAGAGGCACTGCCTGCCCAGTGACAACTGTTAAACGGCCGCGGTATCCTGACCGTGCAAAGGTAGCATAATCATTTGTTCCTTAAATAGGGACTTGTATGAATGGCCACACGAGGGTTTAACTGTCTCTTATTTCTAATCAGTGAAATTGACCTTTCCGTGAAGAGGCGGAAATATTCTAATAAGACGAGAAGACCCTATGGAGCTTTAATTAACCTAGCCCAACAGAATAATATTCAACTCCACCAAGGACTAACAAGCATTCTAACTGGGCTATAAATTTCGGTTGGGGTGACCTCGGAGTACAAAACAACCTCCGAGAACTATCTACTAAGACTAACAAGTCAAAGTGAAACTTTATAAATTGATCCAGTCTCACTGATCAACGGAACAAGTTACCCTAGGGATAACAGCGCAATCCTATTCTAGAGTCCCTATCGACAATAGGGTTTACGACCTCGATGTTGGATCAGGACATCCCAATGGTGCAGCAGCTATTAATGGTTCGTTTGTTCAACGATTAAAGTCCTACGTGATCTGAGTTCAGACCGGAGTAATCCAGGTCGGTTTCTATCTATTAAATATTTTTCCCAGTACGAAAGGACAAGAAAAATAGGGCCTACTCCCAACGAGCGCCCTCAAGTAAATAAATGATTTAATCTCAATTTAATTAACTTATTACTACATCCCCTTAGACCAAGGTTTCGTTAGAGTGGCAGAGCCCGGTAATTGCGTAAAACTTAAACCTTTATAACCAGAGGTTCAATTCCTCTCTCTAACAATATGTTTATAATTAACCTCCTAACAATAATTGTTCCAGTACTTCTTGCAGTAGCATTCCTAACTCTGATTGAACGGAAAGTCCTTGGATATATACAACTACGAAAAGGCCCTAACATCGTAGGGCCTTACGGCCTCCTCCAGCCCATCGCCGATGCTGTTAAATTATTTATTAAAGAACCCTTACGCCCTCTAACTTCATCAGTCTCAATATTTATTATAGCCCCTATCCTGGCCCTAACTCTAGCTCTAACCATATGAATTCCCCTGCCAATACCATATCCACTTATTAACATAAACCTGGGAGTCCTATTCATGCTAGCCGTGTCTAGCCTATCAGTTTACTCAATCCTATGATCAGGCTGAGCATCAAATTCAAAATATGCACTAATCGGGGCCTTACGAGCTGTAGCCCAAACCATTTCATATGAAGTCACCTTAGCTATCATTTTACTATCAATCCTACTAATAAACGGCTCATTCACCCTAAGCACCCTCATCATCACCCAAGAATACACCTGGCTTCTTATATCCACATGACCCTTAGCCATAATATGATTTATTTCTACCCTCGCAGAAACAAATCGAGCTCCATTTGACCTCACCGAAGGGGAATCAGAACTAGTCTCAGGCTTCAACGTTGAATACGCTGCAGGACCATTTGCTCTATTTTTCCTAGCAGAATACGCCAACATCATCATAATAAATATTCTCACAACAATTCTATTCCTAGGTGCATTCCACTCTATTCACCTTCCAGAGCTCTACTCTATTAATTTCACAACCAAAGCCTTACTCCTAACTATTTCTTTCTTATGAGTACGAGCATCATATCCTCGATTCCGATATGACCAACTAATACATCTCCTATGAAAAAATTTTTTACCCCTCACACTGGCATTATGCATATGACACGTATCACTACCAATTTTCACATCAAGCATTCCACCCCAAACATAAGAAATATGTCTGACAAAAGAGTTACTTTGATAGAGTAAATAATAGAGGTTTAAGCCCTCTTATTTCTAGAATTATAGGAATCGAACCTAATCTTGAGAAATCAAAACTCTCCGTGCTACCATATTACACTATACTCTAAGTAAGGTAAGCTAAATTAAGCTATTGGGCCCATACCCCGAAAATGTCGGTTAATACCTTCCCTTGCTGATAAACCCTATAATCCTAAGCATTATTCTATTCACCATCATAACAGGTACCATAATTGTACTTATAAGTTCACACTGGTTCATAATCTGAATTGGCTTTGAAATAAATATACTAGCAATCATTCCAATGCTAATAAAAAAATATAGCCCACGCTCAATAGAGGCCTCCACCAAATATTTCATAACCCAAGCAACCGCATCAATAATTCTAATACTAGCAATTATCATAAACCTAATATACTCGGGCCAATGAACCATTACTAACATTACAAACCCAACAGCATCAATCCTAATAACAATAGCCCTAGTAATAAAACTAGGACTCTCTCCATTCCACTTCTGGGTGCCAGAAGTGACACAAGGAGTCTCACTAACATCCGGCATAATCTTGCTAACATGACAAAAAATTGCCCCCTTGTCAGTACTTTACCAAATCTTCTCCTCTATTAACCTAGATATATTACTCTCCATGTCTCTCCTATCAATCATAGTGGGGGGCTGAGGTGGACTCAACCAAACACAATTACGAAAAATCATAGCATATTCTTCCATCGCACACATAGGATGAATAACAGCTATTATAATCTACGAACCCACAATCATGCTATTAAATCTAGCTGTATACATCACAATAACAATCTCTACCTTCATATTATTTATGCATTCTTCCTCAACTACCACCCTATCACTATCCCACACATGAAACAAAACACCACTAATCGCAACACTTATCCTAACTATTATACTTTCCCTAGGAGGACTGCCCCCACTAACAGGCTTTCTACCAAAATGAATCATCATTCAAGAACTTACAAAAAATAACAGTATCATTCTCCCTACAACAATAGCAATTCTCTCACTACTAAACCTATTTTTCTACATACGACTAACATACTCCACCTCCCTTACCATATTTCCAACAACAAACAGCAACAAAATAAAATGGCAATTCGAGAATACAAAACAAATTCCTCTTATAGCACCACTAATTACGATCTCAACACTAACACTACCACTAGCCCCACTTTTAATCACACTAAACTAGGAATTTAGGTTAAAACAGACCAAGGGCCTTCAAAGCCCTAAGCAAGTATAATTTACTTAATTCCTGCTCCTTAAGGATTGCAAGACTCTATCCTACATCAATTGAATGCAAATCAACCACTTTAATTAAGCTAAATCCTTTGCCTAGATTGGTGGGCTTTCATCCCACGAAATTTTAGTTAACAGCTAAATACCCTAAACAACTGGCTTCAATCTACTTCTCCCGCCTTGAAAAAAAAAGAAAGGCGGGAGAAGCCCCGGCAGAATTGAAGCTGCTTCTTTGAATTTGCAATTCAATATGATATTCACCACAGGGCTCTGGTAAAAAGAGGTATTACCTCTGTCTTTAGATTTACAGTCTAATGCTTATCCTCAGCCATTTTACCTATGTTCGTAACCCGTTGATTATTTTCTACCAACCACAAAGACATTGGAACCTTATATATAGTATTCGGAGCTTGAGCTGGTATAGTAGGAACAGCCCTGAGCATCCTAATTCGTGCTGAACTAGGCCAACCAGGTGCCCTACTAGGTGATGATCAGATTTACAACGTTATTGTAACCGCCCACGCATTCGTTATAATTTTCTTTATGGTTATGCCAATCATGCTTGGAGGATTTGGGAACTGACTGGTTCCTTTAATGATTGGCGCACCCGATATGGCATTCCCACGAATAAATAATATAAGCTTCTGACTACTCCCACCGTCATTCCTCCTATTACTTGCCTCATCAACCGTTGAAGCAGGAGCAGGAACTGGCTGAACTGTTTATCCCCCACTAGCCGGTAATCTAGCCCATGCAGGAGCATCTGTTGACCTTGCAATCTTTTCCCTCCACTTAGCAGGTGTTTCCTCAATTCTCGGCGCTATTAATTTCATTACTACAATTATTAATATAAAACCTCCCGCTATGTCCCAGTACCAAACACCACTTTTCGTATGATCAGTCTTAATTACAGCGGTGCTTCTACTTCTCTCACTCCCAGTCCTTGCAGCCGGTATCACTATGCTGTTGACAGATCGCAATCTTAACACCACTTTCTTCGACCCTGCCGGAGGCGGAGACCCAATTTTATATCAACATCTTTTCTGATTCTTCGGCCACCCCGAAGTATATATTCTTATTCTCCCAGGCTTTGGCATTATCTCACACATTGTCACTTACTACTCAGGTAAAAAAGAACCATTCGGTTATATGGGAATAGTCTGAGCTATAATGTCCATTGGTTTCCTTGGCTTTATCGTTTGAGCCCACCACATGTTCACAGTTGGCCTTGACGTGGACACCCGAGCATACTTCACATCTGCAACCATAATTATCGCTATTCCTACAGGAGTAAAAGTCTTCAGTTGATTAGCCACCCTCCATGGAGGCAATATCAAATGATCTCCATCTATACTATGAGCGCTAGGCTTTATTTTCCTATTTACAGTAGGAGGTCTAACAGGAATCGTACTAGCCAACTCATCATTAGACATTGTCCTACATGATACCTACTACGTAGTAGCCCACTTCCACTATGTATTATCAATAGGAGCCGTATTCGCAATCATCGCAGGATTCGTCCACTGATTCCCACTATTTACAGGATATACGCTAAGCTCTACCTGAGCCAAAATTCAATTCGCAATCATATTCGTAGGTGTAAACTTAACCTTCTTCCCCCAACACTTCCTGGGATTATCAGGGATGCCTCGACGTTACTCCGACTACCCAGACGCCTACACAACATGAAACACAGTCTCATCTATAGGGTCATTCATTTCACTAACAGCAGTTGTAGTAATAGTGTTCATAATCTGAGAAGCTTTCGCATCAAAACGAGAAGTTTCATCAGTCGAATTGACAACTACAAATATCGAGTGACTCTACGGGTGTCCTCCACCATTCCACACATTCGAAGAGCCCGTATACGTAAATTCCAAATAATTAAGAAAGGAAGGAATCGAACCCCCTAAAATTGGTTTCAAGCCAACCCCATAACCATTATGACTTTCTCAATAATGAGGTATTAGTAAAACATTACATAACTTTGTCAAGGTTAAGTTACAAGTGAAACCCTTGTATACCTCTATGGCATACCCTTTTCAAATAGGCCTCCAAGACGCAACATCACCTATCATGGAAGAATTAATAAACTTCCACGATCATGCACTTATAATCGTTTTCCTAATCAGCACCCTAGTATTATATATTATTTCCTCAATACTCACCACAAAATTAACACATACTAACACAATAGACGCCCAAGCAGTAGAGACGATCTGAACCATTCTCCCAGCTATTATCTTAATTTTAATTGCACTTCCATCTCTACGAATTCTGTACATGATAGATGAGATCAACAATCCCACTCTTACCGTTAAAACAGTAGGCCACCAATGATACTGAAGCTATGAATACACCGATTACGACGAACTAAACTTTGACTCCTATATAATTCCAACTGCCGACCTAAAGCCCGGGGATCTACGACTACTTGAAGTGGACAACCGAGCAGTTCTACCAATAGAAATGACCGTGCGAGTCCTAATCACATCAGAAGATGTCCTTCACTCCTGAGCAGTTCCCTCACTAGGATTAAAAACCGATGCTATTCCTGGCCGCCTAAACCAGACAACCCTTCTAGCCACCCGACCCGGACTATATTATGGTCAATGTTCTGAGATCTGCGGCTCTAATCACAGCTTTATACCTATCGTTCTTGAACTAGTTCCTCTAAAAGTATTTGAGAAATGATCTTCTTCTATGCTATAATTTCATTAAGAAGCTATTGCAGCGTTAACCTTTTAAGTTAAAGATCGAGAGCATCAACCCTCTCCTTAATGATATGCCACAACTAGACACCTCAACATGATTTATCACCATCATCTCAATAATTATAACCCTATTTATTGCCTTTCAATTAAAAATTTCAAAATATCTTTACCCTATAAGCCCAGAATTAAAATCACTTAAAGCCTTAAAACACAATAACCCTTGAGAAACAAAATGAACGAAAATTTATTCGCCTCTTTCGCTACCCCAACAATAATAATAGGCCTCCCTATTGTTGTTCTAATCATTTTATTTCCTAGCATTTTATTTCCAACCCCTAATCGACTAATTAACAACCGATTAGTATCTCTTCAACAATGACTAATTCAACTGACCTCAAAACAAATAATAGCAATTCACAACCAAAAAGGACAAACATGAACTCTCATGTTAATCTCACTAATCCTATTCATTGGCTCTACTAACCTACTTGGTCTTCTACCACACTCATTCACACCCACAACTCAACTTTCAATAAATCTAGGAATGGCTATCCCCTTATGAGCCGGAACAGTAATTACAGGATTCCGGTACAAAACTAAAGCATCTCTAGCCCATTTCCTGCCCCAAGGTACCCCTCTACCACTAATCCCAATACTTATTATCATCGAAACTATCAGTCTTTTTATCCAACCAATAGCATTAGCCGTACGACTAACTGCAAATATTACAGCAGGCCACCTACTAATTCACCTAATCGGAGGCGCAACTCTAGTTCTAATAAGCATTAGCCCAATTACAGCATTCATCACTTTTATCATCTTAGTGATACTAACAGTACTTGAATTTGCTGTAGCACTAATTCAAGCTTACGTCTTTACCCTTCTAGTAAGCCTTTACTTGCACGATAACACCTAATGACCCACCAAACTCATGCATATCACATAGTAAACCCTAGCCCTTGGCCATTAACAGGAGCATTATCAGCCCTACTATTGACTTCAGGCTTAGTTATATGATTCCATTTCAACTCAATGATTTTAATGTCAATTGGCCTACTAACCAACACTCTAACTATATTTCAATGATGACGAGACGTTGTTCGTGAAGGAACTTTCCAAGGCCACCACACCCCTATTGTACAAAAAGGCCTTCGATATGGTATAATTCTTTTTATCATCTCCGAAGTCTTCTTCTTTGCAGGATTTTTCTGAGCCTTTTATCACTCTAGCCTAGCCCCTACTCACGAACTAGGCGGCTATTGACCACCCGCAGGAATTAACCCACTCAATCCACTGGAAGTCCCTCTACTCAATACATCCGTTCTACTAGCTTCTGGCGTATCCATTACATGAGCTCACCACAGTCTAATAGAAGGGAACCGCAAACACATAATTCAAGCCCTATTCATCACAATTGCACTCGGTGCTTACTTCACATTCCTCCAAGCAGCCGAATATTATGAAGCACCTTTCACTATTTCAGACGGAATTTATGGATCAACATTCTTCATAGCAACAGGCTTCCATGGTTTCCACGTAATCATTGGCTCGACATTCCTAATGGTATGTTTCCTACGACAACTTAAATACCACTTTACATCAAAGCATCATTTTGGATTTGAAGCAGCTGCATGATACTGACACTTTGTAGATGTAGTATGGCTATTCCTCTATGTATCAATCTACTGATGAGGCTCATATTCTTCTAGTATTAACTAGTACAACTGACTTCCAATCAGTTAGTCTCAGTATAAATCTGAGGGAGAATAATTAATATATTACTAGCATTATCTATTAACACACTCCTGGCCTCGATCCTAGTATTAATCGCATTCTGACTACCCCAATTGAACGTCTATGCAGAAAAAGCAAGCCCATACGAATGCGGATTTGACCCCATAGGATCCGCACGCCTACCTTTTTCTATAAAATTTTTCCTAGTAGCTATCACATTTCTGCTGTTCGATCTGGAGATTGCTCTACTATTACCTCTCCCATGAGCATCCCAGACAGAACAACTCAACATTATAATCACTATGTCATTAGCACTAATTACACTTTTAGCAATAAGCCTGGCCTACGAATGAATTCAAAAGGGTCTTGAATGAACCGAGTATAGTAATTAGTTTAAACAAAAACAAATGATTTCGACTCATTAGATTGTGATTTACTTCATAATTACTAAATGTCTTTAGTCCACATAAATATTGCACTAGCATTTACAGTAGCACTCTTAGGATTATTAATATACCGCTCACATCTAATATCTTCCCTATTGTGCTTAGAAGGAATAATACTTACATTATTCATCATAGGGACTATTATAATCCTCAACACACACTTTACACTAGCAAGTATACTACCAATTATCCTTCTAGTATTTGCTGCCTGCGAGGCAGCCGTAGGTCTATCCCTCCTAGTAATAGTATCCAATACTTACGGAGTTGACTATGTACAAAACCTGAACCTCCTCCAATGTTAAAAATCATTATACCTACTATTATACTAATTCCTCTCACCTGATTATCCAACAAGAAAACTATATGAATCAATACAACTATTTATGGAATATTAATTTGCTTAACAACTCTACCTCTGTTTAATCAACCTAACAATAACGACATCTATTTTTCTTCAACCTTCTTCTCCGACTCCCTATCCGCACCACTCCTAGCACTAACAACATGGCTACTTCCACTCATACTTATAGCAAGCCAACACCACCTAATAAACGAAACAGAGACACGCAAAAAACTCTACATCTCCATATTAATCTTATTACAGACCTTTCTTATCATAACTTTCTCCGCTACAGAATTAATCCTGTTTTACATTTTATTTGAGGCTACCCTAGTACCTACTTTAATTATTATTACCCGGTGAGGAAACCAAACAGAGCGACTAAACGCTGGACTCTACTTTTTATTCTACACGCTAGTTGGATCCCTTCCACTACTGGTTGCCCTGATCTATATCCAAAACCTATCCGGAACACTAAACTTTACAATCACCCAACTATGGGCCCACAACATTCTAAACTCATGATCAAATGACTTCTTATGATTAGCATGCATAATAGCTTTCCTAGTAAAAATACCCCTGTACGGCCTACATCTTTGACTCCCTAAAGCACATGTCGAAGCTCCTATTGCGGGATCAATAGTCCTAGCGGCCATTCTACTAAAACTAGGGGGTTACGGCATAATACGAGTCACTGTTCTCCTAAACCCAATTACAGATACAATAGCCTACCCCTTCCTTCTTTTGTCCTTGTGGGGTATAATTATAACAAGCTCAATTTGCCTTCGACAAACAGACCTTAAGTCACTTATCGCCTACTCTTCTGTCAGTCACATAGCCCTAGTAATCGTCGCCATCCTAATCCAAACACCATGAAGCTACATAGGCGCAACAGCCCTAATAATTGCCCACGGCCTTACATCATCTATATTATTCTGCTTGGCCAACACAAACTATGAACGGATCCACAGCCGAACTATGATCCTAGCCCGAGGACTTCAGACAATTCTCCCTCTAATGGCAACATGATGACTACTAGCTAGCCTAACAAACCTCGCCCTACCACCTACTATTAATCTTATTGGAGAACTATTTGTTATATTAACATCCTTTTCATGATCCAACATAACTATAATTCTTATAGGGGCAAACGTAGTAATTACAGCATTATATTCCTTATATATACTAATCTTGACCCAACGAGGCAAATATTCCTTCCACATTAACACAATTAAACCATCCTTCACACGAGAGAATACCCTCATAGCACTCCACATTATCCCCCTCTTACTCCTGTCACTTAACCCAAAATTAATTTTGGGTACCATGTACTGTAAATATAGTTTAATAAAAATATTAGATTGTGAATCTAATGACAGAAGCTAACATCTTCTTATTTACCGAGAAAGATTGCAAGAACTGCTAACTCATGCTACCATGTCTAAAAATATGGCTTTCTTACACTTTTAAAGGATGGTAGTTATCCGTTGGTCTTAGGAGCCAAAAAATTGGTGCAACTCCAAATAAAAGTAATAAACCTATATACTTCTGCTCTATTGACTTCTCTATCAATACTTATTTTACCCGTAATTATATCTCTATTCCCAATCTACAAAACCAATAACTACCCCTACTATGTTAAGTCTATTATTTCCTACGCTTTTCTGACAAGCCTTATCCCCACACTCATCTTCATTAATATAGGACATGAAGAAGTTATCTCAAACTGACACTGAATAACAATTCAAACAATTAAACTCTCACTAAGCTTTAAACTAGATTATTTTTCTATAATTTTTATCCCAGTGGCCCTTTTCGTTACATGATCCATCATAGAATTTTCAATATGGTACATGCACTCAGACCCCAACGTCAACCGATTCTTTAAATATCTACTCATGTTCCTTATTACAATAATGATCTTGGTAACAGCCAACAACCTGTTCCAACTGTTCATTGGCTGAGAAGGCGTGGGAATCATGTCTTTTCTACTAATCGGATGGTGATATGGCCGAGCAGACGCAAATACAGCCGCCCTGCAAGCTATCCTATATAACCGTATTGGGGATATCGGCTTTATCCTATCAATAGCCTGATTCCTGTTCAACTCTAACTCATGAGAACTACAACAAATCTTTATACTTGATACACAACAAAATAACCTGCCCCTACTAGGACTATTACTTGCAGCCACAGGTAAGTCTGCTCAATTTGGTCTTCATCCATGACTCCCCTCAGCAATAGAAGGCCCTACTCCAGTATCCGCATTACTACACTCAAGTACAATAGTTGTTGCAGGTATCTTCCTTCTAATTCGATTTTATCCTCTGCTAGAAAACAACAAAACAATTCAGACACTAATCCTATGTATAGGGGCAATTACCACACTATTTACAGCAATCTGTGCCCTCACCCAAAATGATATTAAAAAAATCGTCGCTTTCTCCACCTCTAGTCAGCTAGGATTGATAATAGTCACAATCGGAATTAACCAACCACACCTAGCATTCCTTCACATCTGTACCCACGCATTCTTCAAAGCCATGCTATTTATATGCTCAGGCTCTATCATCCACAACCTAAGCGACGAACAAGACATCCGAAAAATAGGAGGCTTATTCAAAGCACTTCCTTTTACCACCACTTCCTTAATCGTCGGCAGCCTAGCACTCACAGGAACCCCTTTCCTTACAGGGTTTTACTCTAAAGACTTAATCATCGAAACCGCCAACACGTCGTATACCAACGCCTGAGCCCTATTAATTACACTAATTGCTACCTCCCTAACAGCTGTCTACAGCACACGAATTCTCTATTATTCGCTACTAGGACAACCACGATACTCTACACTAATCTTAATCAACGAAAACAACCCCCTATTAATTAACTCTATTAAACGCCTTCTAATTGGAAGTATTTTCGCCGGTTTTATTATCTCATATAACCTAACGCCTATGACTGTCCCACAAATAACCATACCACCCTACCTAAAACTTACTGCCCTCATCATTACACTCACAGGATTCGCTTTAGCCTACGAGCTAAACCTTATGACACAAAACCTTAAACTATCATACCCACACAACTATCACAAATTCTCCAACATATTAGGTTATTTCCCAACTATCATTCACCGGCTATTCCCCCTTTCAACCCTGCTAATAAGCCAAAAGTTGTCCTCCATATTATTAGATTTGACTTGAATAGAAAACGTCCTACCCAAGTCAGTCTCCAAATTTCAAGCCTCCTCTTCTATTACAGTATCAAACCAGAAAGGCCTTATTAAACTATACTTCCTGTCTTTCCTGATCACCCTAACCATCAGCATCCTACTATTTAATTACCACGTGTAATTTCTATAACCACAACAATACACGTTACAAGGGACCACCCAGACACAATAACAAGCCAAAACCCATAACTATAAAGAGCAGCAATTCCTATAGCTTCTTCACTAAAAAACCCTGAATCACCAGTATCATAAATCACTCAATCACCCTCACCATTAAAATTTAAAACTAACTCTAATTTAATATCTTCCCCATCCAACAACAGATATGCAATTAACGCACTTTCACCAAACAAACCTAACAAGAACGTTAACAACACTGTATTATTAGACACTCACACCTCAGGATACTCCTCCATGGCCATAGCAGTAGTATACCCAAATACTACCAACATACCCCCTAAATAAATTAAAAACACTATTAACCCTAAAAAAGAACCACCATAATTTAAAACGATACCACACCCAATTCCACCACTAACAATCAACCCTACCCCACCATAAATTGGAGAAGGTTTTGAAGAAAAACCTACAAAACTAACTACAAAAATAGTACTTAAAATAGTAACAATATATGTCATCATAATTTCTACATGGAGTCTAACCATGACTTATGACATGAAAAATCATTGTTGTTATTCAACTACAGAAACATCTAATGACAAACCTACGAAAAACCCACCCATTAATAAAAATTGTCAACAGTTCATTCATCGACTTACCTGCCCCATCTAACATCTCATCATGATGAAATTTTGGCTCTCTCCTAGGTGTCTGCTTAATTATCCAAATCCTAACAGGACTCTTTTTAGCAATACACTACACATCAGACACAATAACTGCATTCTCATCAGTTACACACATCTGCCGAGACGTTAATTATGGATGACTAATCCGCTACCTTCACGCAAACGGAGCATCAATATTCTTCATCTGCCTATTCCTCCACGTCGGACGAGGCCTCTATTACGGATCATACATATATTTAGAAACATGAAACATCGGCGTACTACTACTATTTGCAGTAATAGCCACTGCCTTTATAGGGTACGTCCTCCCATGAGGACAAATATCATTCTGAGGGGCAACAGTCATTACTAATCTACTCTCAGCAATCCCTTACATTGGCTCAGACCTAGTAGAGTGAATCTGAGGCGGCTTCTCCGTAGATAAAGCCACCTTAACCCGATTCTTCGCATTCCATTTTATCTTACCTTTCATCATTGCTGCCCTGGCCGGAGTCCACCTCCTATTCCTCCACGAAACTGGATCTAACAACCCATCAGGACTATGCTCAGATGCAGACAAAATCCCCTTCCACCCCTATTATACAATTAAAGACATTCTAGGAGTACTTTTACTCATTCTGGCCCTCACATCCCTAGTACTATTTTCCCCAGACCTACTAGGAGACCCAGATAACTACACACCTGCTAACCCCCTAAATACACCACCTCACATTAAACCAGAATGATATTTCCTATTCGCCTATGCCATCCTACGATCTATCCCTAACAAATTAGGAGGTGTCCTAGCACTAGTCCTATCAATCCTAGTCCTAGCTGTAGTACCCTTCCTCCACACATCTAAACAACGAAGCATGATATTCCGCCCATTCAGCCAGTGCCTCTTCTGAATCCTAGTCGCAGATCTCCTAACACTTACATGAATTGGAGGCCAACCAGTAGAACACCCATTCATCATCATCGGCCAACTAGCATCAATCCTATACTTCCTCCTTATCCTAGTCATCATACCTATCACAAGCCTATTTGAAAATAACCTTCTAAAATGAAGGCCTTTGTAGTATAACTATTATACTGGTCTTGTAAACCAGAGATGGGGACTCACATCCCCCAAAGACATCAAGGAAGAAGCGTAAGCCCCACCATCAGCACCCAAAGCTGGTATTCTATCTTAAACTATTCCTTGAAACAATTCTTCTATTCATAGAATCACAATAATAGACCAGAGCTCCAGTATTAAAATTTAAAACTGACAAACTCTCCTCACACAGCCTACTTGTGTACATATTATTCTCACAGTACATAATGCATTCTATGTATATTGTACATTTCATTCTATCCCACATGCATATAAGCATGTACATACTATTTTTATAGTACATAATGCATTCTATGTATATTGTACATTTCATTCTATCCCACATGCATATAAGCATGTACATACTATTTTTATAGTACATAATGCATTCTATGTATATTGTACATTTCATTCTATTCCACATGCATATAAAGCATGTACATACTATTTTTATAGTACATAATGCATTCTATGTATATTGTACATTTCATTCTATTCCACATGCATATAAGCATGTACATATTATTCTTATAGTACATAATGCATTTTATGTATATCGTACATTTCATTCTATTCCACATGCATATAAGCATGTACATATTATCCTTACAGTACATAATACATTCTATTATTTATCGTACATAGGACATATACTTGATATCAGTTCAAGTCCCCACGCATATCACCTCCAATGGGTTATCTCTCGACTACCATCTCACGTGAAACCAGCAACCCTTGCGAGCAGTATACCTCTTCTCGCTCCGGGCCCATACAATCTTGGGGGTTTCTATTTATCACACTATACCTGGCATCTGGTTCTTACTTCAGGACCATCTCACCTAAAATCGCCCACTCTTTCCTCTTAAATAAGACATCTCGATGGACTAATGACTAATCAGCCCATGCTCACACATAACTGTGGTTTCTTGCATTTGGTATCTAATTTTTTTGGGGGGGGAGAGCTTGCTATGATCCAGCTAACATTTAATTTCGCCAAATCAATTGAAGCTGGGCTTATTCTCTATGGGGGCCGAAAAGATAATGTTAGTCTAACTATTTCCCTTGCAAGAGTAAATACTGTTTAATGGTTACAGGACATGCACTTCAGGAGTAATGTTCGAGAACAGGAAAGTGGATTCAGGTAAAAGTAGTCAATGGTTACAGGACATACCTACGATTTATCCCCGGGTGCCTATACACGTACGCCTATACACGTACGCCTATACACGTACGCCTATACACGTACGCCTATACACGTACGCCTATACACGTACGCCTATACACGTACGCCTATACACGTACGCCTATACACGTACGCCTATACACGTACGCCTATACACGTACGCCTATACACGTACGCCTATACACGTACGCCTATACACGTACGCCTATACACGTACGCCTATACACGTACGCCTACGCACACGCACACGCACACGCACACACACTATAATCCAAAATTATTTAAGCAAACCCCCTTACCCCCGTTAAGCATTACCATTATTATCTTTTTATCTTGCCAAACCCCTAAAACAAGAAAATAATAACAGAATTTATAAACTTAACTCATTTCATAAATTTAATCGACTAAACAATTTCACCATAAACGCCCGTTTCTATAAAGATCAATTTTTTTCAACATACATTTCTCTATTAACATGAGTAATTTTTAACATAACATTCAGTATTAACGGTACTAAAAAATATAAATACCCTTCGACTCTATAGAGGTTATATATTTAACACAACCT